TTGCAATTAAACTCGGCCCAATCTTTTCCTAAAAAAAAGGATTGAGCCGAATAAAGATAAAGAATTAGTATTCTATACTAATACTAATACTAATACTATAGTATTTACATATATCTTTCATATGTACAGATACATCTGTACAGATCTTACCTATATGTATATACACAAGATCTAAATACAAGATAAGATCGAAGAGTAAATAACCCAATACTTTTATTGTTTATTGTTAGGTACATAATAAAATGAATCCGATGGATCCTTGGGATTCGTGGATCATTTTATATCCCGTAGGTTCAGACTAGAGATCAAGCCAGGGGAGGGCTCCTTCTACCCACCCTGTATATTGTCTTTTTAGTTCCATGTTGCAATAGAAACGTATTATTTTATTATAGGATAGAGATTATACGAGAATGAATTCTGCATTTTATAGGAAGAAAAGAAACAACTATTTATCTTGTTATTGATAATTTGTACATGACATGAGAGAAACCTGTCTTTCTATTTTAAATTGAGGAAAAGATTCGATCATAATATATATCGAAGTGGATACCCCGGATTCTCCAAAAATAAGAATCATTTCTTTCAATACTCACCCGTTGTTAGTTAACAATCCTAATGATTGGATCCATATGCTTCATTTTGATAGGAAATAAAAAAAAATAGTAAAATGATTCTTTATCGAATGACTATTCATCTATTGTATTTTCATCAAATAGGGGGCGGGAAGACTCTATGGAAAAATGGTGGTTCAATTTGATGTTGATTAACGAATTGATGTTGTTTAACGAAAAGCTAGAACATAGGTGTGGGCTGAATAAATCAATATATAGTTCTGATGCTATTGGACATACCAGTGGAAGTGAAGAGCCTATTAAAACGGATACGGGGAAAAACATTCCCCATTGGAGTAATAGTAGCAGTTATACTTTCCGTAATGTTGATTATTTATTTGATATCAGGAATATTTGGAGTTTTATCTCGGACGACACTTTTTTAGTTAGGGATAGTAATGGTGACAGTTATTCTGTATATTTTGATATTGAAAATCAGATTTTTGAGATTGACAATGGTAGTTCTTTTCTGAGTGAACTAGAAAGTGTTTTTTCTAATTATTTGAATAGTGGGTCTAATAGTAATAATCACTACAATTATCATTACATGTATGATACTCAATCTAGTTGGACTAATCACATTAATAGTTGCATTGATAGTTATCTTCGTTTTGAAGTCAGTATTAATAGTTCTATTTCAGGTGGTACCGACAATTCTAGTGACAGTTATATTTATAGTTTCATTTGTACGGAAAGTGTAAGTGGTAGTGAAAGCGGGAGTTCTAGTACTAGTATAAGAACGAATAGTAATGACAATGATAATGACAATGACAATGACAATGACAATGACAATGACAATGACAATGACAATGACAATGACAATGACAATGACAATGACAATGACAATGACAATGACAATGACAGTGATTTCAATATAAATCAAAAATACAGACATTTATGGGTTCAATGCGAAAATTGTTATGGATTAAATTATAAAAAATTTTTTAAGTCAAAAATGAATATTTGTGAAGAGTGTGGATATCATTTGAAAATGAGCAGTTCAGATAGAATTGAACTTTCGATTGATCCGGGCACTTGGGATCCTATGGATGAAGATATGGTCTCTATGGACCCCATCGAATTTCATTCAGAGGAAGAACCTTATAGAGATCGTATCGATTCTTATCAAAGAAAGACGGGTTTAACTGAAGCTGTTCAAACGGGCGTAGGTCAACTAAACGGTATTCCAATAGCAATTGGGGTTATGGATTTTGAGTTCATGGGGGGTAGTATGGGATCCGTAGTTGGCGAGAAAATCACCCGTTTGATCGAGTATGCGACTAATCGATCTCTACCTGTCATTATTGTGTGTGCTTCCGGAGGAGCACGTATGCAAGAAGGAAGTTTGAGCTTGATGCAAATGGCTAAAATCTCTTCTGTTTTACATAATTATCAATCAAATAAAAAGTTATTCTATGTCTCAATCCTTACATCTCCTACAACCGGTGGAGTAACAGCCAGTTTTGGTATGTTGGGAGATGTTATTATTGCTGAACCAAATGCTTACATTGCATTTGCGGGTAAAAGAGTAATTGAACAAACATTGAATAAGACAGTACCCGAGGGTTCACAATCAGCTGAGTATTTATTCCAGAAGGGCTTATTCGACTCAATCGTACCACGTAATCCTTTAAAAGGTGTTCTGAGTGAGCTATTTCAACTACACGGTTTCTTTCCCTTGAATCAAAATGAAGGAAATTGAAATTAAAGTAGAGCACTAAATTCAATTATTTGTAGCGAACAAGTATTTATATTTAGTTCATACTAATAAAAAAAACTCCTTATTAGAAAGAAGATAAGGATGGGAGAAGAATAATTTAAAAATTCATTTTGAAAATGAAAATTTTGAAAATGAAATATGAATTAGGTACACTTCATTTAATTCGACATTCCTTGCACTTATAATAGATTTCATTAATATTACTTATAAATAGATATCTTTATGATAAGATATCTTTATAATAGGTATAAAGAAAGGGGCACCCGTTCTATGACAGATCTCAACTTACCCTCCATTTTTGTGCCCTTAGTGGGCCTAGTATTTCCGGCAATTGCAATGGCTTCTTTATTTCTTCATGTCCAAAAAAATAAGATTGTATAGATCCGACGGAACCAATTCTCATCAATTTATTTGAACATGGTATCATAACGGGATCATAATACATATATTTATTTAGTTTAATATGGTACGATATGTGGCTCTTTTCGAACACAAAGGAAAGAACTGTTTGTTATGCATACGAACACATGATATCCGCGTAAATGCATATATATGGATATAGCTGGTAAAAAATGAATGGATTGGCGAATATTTTAAATAAAAAGTCAACGTATATAACCAATTACTCCTGATGGTTTCCATCAAAATAGTGCTAGTTGATGAGAGTTACTTCGGGATCAATAGAAGTAAAGTCAAATTCATTTTGGTTATTCTCTCAATTCCAATCGAATGCAAGCGGATCTAGTATAGTATGAACTGGCAATCAGAACATATATGGATAGAACTTATAACGGGGTCTCGGAAAACAAGTAATTTTTGTTGGGCCTGTATCCTTTTTTTAGGTTCACTAGGGTTCTTAGTGGTTGGAACTTCCAGTTATCTTGGTAGGAATCTGATATCCGTATTTCCATCTCAGCAAATAATTTTTTTTCCACAAGGGATTGTGATGTCTTTTTATGGGATTGCAGGTCTATTCATTAGCTCCTATTTGTGGTGCACAATTTCGTGGAATGTAGGTAGTGGTTATGACCGCTTTGATAGAAAAGAAGGAATAGTATGTATTTTTCGTTGGGGATTTCCGGGAATAAATCGTCGCATTTTCCTTCGTTTCCTTATGAGAGATATACAATCCATTAGAATGGAGATTAAAGAGGGTCTTTATCCTCGTCGTGTCCTTTATATGGAAATCAGAGGCCAGGGAGCCATTCCATTGACTCGTACTGATGATAATTTGACTCCACGAGAAATTGAACAAAAAGCTGCTGAATCGGCCTATTTCTTGCGCGTACCAATTGAAATATTTTGAAATGAACTGAAGAATAAATGTCTTCCCAGCATGAGAAAAGACACTTGTGAATTCCCCTTTTAAGACAACTTAAGTTTCCGCAGAATGTTCATTCGAGCGAAACATATTAAATTTTTTCCCGTTCCGTTGTCGAGGAGACCACATAGAATAAAACAAAAGCAGGAGAACGTATATGGAACAACAACTATAATCAAAAGCAATTTTTTGTAAACCAACTCCATTTTTTTATATTTTATACTAGTCATTTTATTATACTAGTCATTTTATATTTTATACTAGTCAAAAGTATTATCTACTATAATTAGAATCTAATAAGTATGCTTCATCAAATATATCCGAACTTGGATTTTGTAATCGTAATATAGAATTTTTCTTTTTAGGTTCAAGAATTTTAATTAATACGTTATTTCCGGGCTTTGGTTATATGGTGATTCATTTCTAAATAATGAATTGATGCGAGGGGAGTTTTTTCGTCTCGAAATCCGACGAATATTCGTGACTTCCAGTAGGTTTTCGAGTATTCATCGAACGGATATAATCAAATTTAGATGAAATTAGTTCGAATTTTCCCAATTGAGATATCTCCGGGAATTCTATATATATCTTAGCCGAAAAGGACCCTTATTCTATTTCTATATCTAGATCCAAGGACGAAATTTTAAGACAAAAATGGGAATAGATTTATAGGTTCGATACCTTGTTATAGAATTCGTGCTTCGGAGAAATATCAGATAGAATAGACGAATGAAGTAAATTCATTAACAATTCACATATACAAAATGAAAAAAAACACACACACACATTGACTTCCCTCCCATATCTCATATCTATAGTATTTTTGCCCTGGTGGGTCTCTCTCTCATTTAAGAAAAGTCTGGAACCTTGGATTACTAATTGGTGGAATACCCGGCAATCCGAAACTTTTTTGAATAATATTCAAGAGAAAAACGTTCTAGACAGATTCATAGAATTAGAAGAACTATTCCTGTTGGACGAAATGATAAAGGAGTACCCGGACACACATATACAAAAGCTTCGTATAGAAATACACAAGGAAACGATACAATTGATCAAAACACACAATGAGTATAATCTACATATCATTTTGCATTTCTCGACAAATATAATATGTTTCGCTATTCTAAGTGGTTATTTTATTCTGGGTAATGAAGAACTTAGAATTCTTAATTCTTGGGTTCAGGAATTTCTCTATAATTTAAGTGACACAATAAAAGCTTTTTCAATTCTTTTAGTTACTGATTTATGGATTGGATTTCACTCGACCCATGGTTGGGAACTTATAATTGGTTCGGTCTACAACGATTTTGGATTGGCTCATAATGATCAAATTATATCTGGTCTTGTTTCCACTTTTCCAGTTATTCTAGATACAATTGTGAAATATTGGATCTTCCATTATTTAAATCGTGTATCTCCTTCACTTGTAGTCATTTATCATTCAATGAATGAATGAAGAACTCATTCATTGAATGATATGAATCAAATTAGAATGTTTCTTCGTGTATAAGGAAAGTATTTTCAATCTTACTGATTCTTTATACTTCTACCTGTTTACCTGGTCAAGTTATTCGTCCTATATTTGTACAATTATTCCAGTACAATGGCAGACTCGTGGATAGGGAACTATACTAGCTAGCTACCTTTCTAATTTATTGTAGAAATTCCGGGATCAACGATTGGACCATGCAAAATAGAAATACTTTTTCTTGGGTAAAGGAACAGATGACTCGATCCATTTCTGTATCGATTATGATATATGTAATAACTCGGGCATCTATTTCAAATGCATATCCCATTTTTGCGCAGCAGGGTTATGAAAATCCACGAGAAGCAACTGGACGAATTGTATGTGCCAATTGCCATTTAGCTAATAAGCCCGTGGATATTGAAGTTCCGCAAGCTGTGCTTCCTGATACTGTATTTGAAGCAGTTGTTCGAATCCCTTATGATATGCAACTGAAACAAGTTCTTGCTAATGGTAAAAAGGGGGCTTTGAATGTGGGGGCTGTTCTTATTTTACCCGAGGGATTCGAATTAGCCCCCCCAGATCGTATTTCTCCCGAAATGAAAGAAAAGACGGGAAATCTAGCTTTTCAGAGTTATCGTCCTACTAAAAAAAATATTCTTGTGATAGGTCCTGTTCCCGGTCAGAAATATAGTGAAATTGTCTTTCCCATTCTCTCCCCCGACCCTGCTACGAAAAAAGACGTTCACTTCTTAAAATATCCCATATATGTAGGTGGGAATAGGGGAAGGGGTCAGATTTATCCGGATGGGAGCAAGAGTAACAATACAGTCTATAATGCGACATCAGCAGGAATAGTAAGTAGAATAGTACGTAAAGAAAAGGGGGGATATGAAATAACCATAGTTGATGCATCGGATGGACATCAAGGGGTTGATATTATACCTCCAGGACCAGAACTTCTTGTTTCAGAGGGTGAATCCATCAAGCTTGATCAACCATTAACAAGCAATCCTAATGTGGGAGGATTTGGTCAGGGAGATGCGGAAATAGTGCTTCAAGATCCATTACGCATCCAAGGCCTTTTGTTCTTCTTGGCATCCGTTATTTTGGCACAAATTTTTTTGGTTCTTAAAAAGAAACAGTTTGAAAAGGTTCAATTGTACGAAATGAATTTCTAGATCCATAGATTCTTTACCACGGAGCTGGTAAAAAGCGCCGAATTTTTTTATTTCCGATCGATACAATTCTACAATTCTGTATGATCAAAAAATTCTGTAAACCTTTTTGCTTGCTTTGTTTATACTGTTTTCGCAGGATGTCTTGAATTCATTACTTGTATCCATCCCATTCCTAGTAATAGACAATAGGAATACAAATACAAAGGAAGAGAATACAAGGAATGGTCGGGGTAAACGGAAGAAAAAAATACTTCCACCAGTAGGAATTACTATTCTTCCTAAGCTTCTACTCGACACAAGAAAGGTCGGAAAATCCTTTCTTGTGTCGTCTTGTATTGAAATAATAATAATTTTTTATCCCCTTCGTCTGTTCGTCAAAGATTACTATTCCTTCTTTTTCGGGTTTATCGAAACCTTTTGTTTAGATTTATAAGAAGTAGTGGACAAACGAAAGGGGTTAGGGGGGAGTAATTCATTGAATAAATAGAACTTCTTCAATTATTTAATGAACTTTTCAACTTATAACTTAATAAAAGAAAAATGATTCAAACAAAAAAAACTTTTACCCTCCCGGTTGAAAAGCAGATTAGATTTTGACGCACATCCAAATTCTTATTTATTATCTCATCACAGTTTTTATTTTATCTTTAGATTTTTGAGAGAGTAAGGTTCTATTAGTATAAAAATGATTTGCAGGATGTTTTATCTGTTTTATCTGTATAAATTTTTATCTGTTTTATCTGTATAGTTTTATCTGTATAAATATAAATCCATATAATATAATAATATGGATTATCCAAAAATCGATTGATTCCTTATTTCTTGTTTTTCGTAAGAGTTAATATTTTGGAGAAACGACAGAAACTATGAATTAATCAATAGATTCAAGTCTTCAAAAACATAATAATAATAATAAAAAAGAATAGAGCAGAGCGGTTTGAAACATCAGAGCCAAGGATCTCTGTTTTGTGATTTCTATGAATAAGTTTTTTTTATGGTGACTGTATAACTTTCCAATTTGTATGTTATGGAATAGATCAAAGTCTCACTCTAAGTCTAAGAGTAAGAACTCGGCGGGTCCTTTATAATCGGGGAATAAGGTCTCGCCGAGTTCTTACTTTTTCATGCCTACAATCCGGTTCATCCGATTCCTACATATTACTACATAGATGAGCCTAACCCGGAATATGAACCGT